ACTTAATAATACTTAAAAATAGAGTTAATAATCGAGATTCCTTGCCGATACTATAATAAAAAAGAAATCTATTCAATGAATAGCAGCATAAGATCCATTGAGTTCTCTTCGCACTCCTTTGTGAAAGAGTAGAATGAGAAAGCTAATGAATCTTAAACCCATTGATAAAAAGAAAAAAAGAGGATAAATACTATAGTTAGTGAATAAAAGAGGGTTTGGGGATAGAGGGACTTGAACCCTCACAACTTATAAAGTCGACGGATTTTCCTTTTACTAGAAATTTCATTGTTGTCAGTATTGACATGTAGAATGGGACTCTCTCTTTATCCTCGTCCGATTAATCCACTTTTTAAAAGATCTCGAAAACTATGAATTGAAGGATTTGATTACTCAATATTCGATTGGAATGGGTTCACAATAATTCTAAAAAAATTCAGAATTTTCTATTTCATAATCATTCCTAATTTCATTCTAAAAAAGAATAAAGAACCTATATTATGATATGGGTTCCGTGATTAATCGTTTGCTATGTCAGTATCTATACGTGTGTATTAGATGTATAAAGCCCTTACTTTCTCTAAATTTAGAGAGAGTTCCACTTTCCACTACCAACACAACGTAATCAACTCGATTCGTTAGAACAGCTTCCATTGAGTCTCTGCACCTATCCTTTTCCTTTGGATTCTAGTTCGAGAACCACTTGTTTTCTCAAAACACGGATTTGGCTCAGGATTGCCCTTTTTTAATTCCAGGGTTTCTCTGAATTTGGAAGTTACCACTTAGCAGGTTTCCATACCAAGGCTCAATACAATCAAGTCCGTAGCGTCTACCGATTTCGCCATATCCCCATTTTCCTTTTCTTTGATTGAGACCTGGATTCCTTGTGTAATTTCATCCATCTCTTAGTTTTTTTTGGAATCGTTGAATTAATTACTCGACGTAGTCTAGCAGTTCGTCTCTATTTGACAGACCCTGCTTATTGCAATTCAGAATTGAATTGATTCTATCGTTGATGTATTTGCAATTCAATCCGAATCAATATATCCCAAAGTTTTTCTCTCCCCCACCCCCCCCCGCCTTTCTTTTTTAGAGTATTCAAAATCATACTATAACGCTTGATATTCATTCTTTTTTTTTTCTAATCAGAATTAGCAATTTCATTTGCTATGATTCTATGTTCTCCTTAGTGAAATATTAATCATTAAATTATTAAGAAATAACAAAAAAAACAAAATATCTCAAAAATGTCTATAATGATCGAATGAAAGTGCCAAGAAATTCGCATTTTCTCTTTATTATATCTTTCATCATATATATTATTCTTTTCTATGTATTAGATTACTCATCCGAGCCATATCAAATTGAAAATATCTGAAATCAAATTCAATATAGAAATTGGAATAGATTCTATTCTATTAGAAAAATCAATTTGCGAATTAGAGAAATAAAAAGAAAGTTCAAAAATTTCTATAATCCTATTTAAGGATATCCTCCAGTTAAGCATATCAAGTTAACTTTATCTTTATGAAGTTCTAGTATTTTTTTCTAAGTAGAACTTCCAATTTCGAACTAGTTAATAGCTAAGATTAATAATTAAGATCTGACATTTTAAGGATTTCCTATACTATACATATTTCTATTTGTTACACTATTTCTGTTATGTAAGCCCACTTAGCTCAGAGGTTAGAGCATCGCATTTGTAATGCGAGGGTCATCGGTTCAAATCCGATAGTCGGCTTTTTTCTATATCGATGTTCCATGAACAAGAATCTCTCTTTTTCTCTTTTTCTCCGAATTAAATGGAGAATCCAGGATCTATTATGTGGTTCTACCTTACAATTTAGCTAGATACAAAACAATAAAATAAATAATATATATACAAAAAATCCAGATGTTGATGAAATTCCATTTTTTGTGGTACTTTAGTAGATTTTACTCTGTTTATCCTTTAGTTTAATTCAGTTTTCATTTTGATGTATTCTGTAATGTAAATACAATGAAATTAATTGTGTAAAATGAAATTTCAATAAAATAAACAAGGAGTCTTCATGTCCCGTTATCGAGGACCTCGTTTAAAAAAAATACGCCGTCTGGGAGCTTTACCAGGACTCACTAGAAAAACACCTAAATCCGGAAGTAATCTGAAAAAGAAATTCCATTCTGGGAAAAAAGAGCAATATCGTATTCGTCTTCAAGAAAAACAGAAATTGCGTTTTCATTATGGTCTGACAGAACGACAATTACTTAGATATGTACATATCGCTGGAAAAGCAAAAAGGTCAACAGGTCAGGTTTTACTACAATTACTTGAAATGCGTTTGGATAATATCCTTTTTCGATTGGGTATGGCTTCAACCATTCCTGGGGCCCGGCAATTAGTTAACCATAGACATATTTTAGTTAATGGTCGTATAGTCGATATACCAAGTTTTCGTTGCAAACCCCGAGATATTATTACTACGAAGGATAACCAAAGATCAAAACGTCTGATTCAAAATTCTATTGCTTCATCCGACCCGGGGAAATTGCCAAAGCATTTGACGATTGACACATTGCAATATAAAGGACTCGTTAAAAAAATCCTAGATAGGAAGTGGGTCGGTCTCAAAATAAATGAGTTGTTAGTTGTAGAATATTACTCTCGTCAGACTTGAACTTAACGAAAAAAGGAAAAGTTCATAGAATTTTCTTCCCCTTCCCCTTTCCCCGAACTAAATCGACCTAAGGCCCTTAATTCGTATTTTCCCATTCAACTAGCATAAATGGATTAACCCTAGGATCCTTTTTTCTTTTTTGTTCTTTCCTCTATGTGTATTTTACATACCACAGTAATTTACTATAAAAAATTTCTATTAAATAAAGGTATTATTGCTGGAATAAATTGTTATTTGATTTGATACATTGTGATCGTTAACGTTGATCAATTAAGAGAAACGGAAAGAGAGGGATTCGAACCCTCGGTAAACAAAAGTCTACATAGCAGTTCCAATGCTACGCCTTGAACCGCTCGGCCATCTCTCCTACATAATCTTATTATGGAAAATAAACTAAGTGAATAGCGAGTTTTCCTATTCCTGCAGTACAGGTACAACCACAACGGCTCGGGGGTTCCATGGTTCTATTGGAAAAATTCCTTTTCATCTAAGTGGAAGGATCCAGGATTTTTTTACTAGGAATTCCGCTCCCTCGAAAAGTTTTAGTTTGGGTTTTCCCCAAACCAAAGAAAAAGAGAATGGAAGAATTCTTCTTATTCCATAATAAAATAGAGGAACCCTAGAATTCTGTTTGCATAAGGTACGCTACGCCATACAATCGAAATCTAAAAAAGGGTATGAGACAATTAATGACTTTGAAAACGCGAAATAGCTGATGAGAGAAGTTATTGTTGAGAAATAGAAAAGTGGAATGAAATCCAATCTTAGTCAAATATTTCATATCTCTTCTTGTCCAAACAGAAGGAAAAGGAGACAATTTGAGCTGAGCGGAAAATCCATACCTCTCTTATCCATTTAGAGCATATGGATCGATCGATTTATAAGAATCGAATGTGTTTGTTTTTATGTTATTTTGTGAAGAAATGAAAACAATTCTATATAGAATGGGTTGGGAATTATGCCTAGATCCCGTATAAATGGAAATTTCATTGATAAGACCTCTTCAATTGTAGCCAATATTTTATTGCGAATAATTCCGACAACCTCAGGGGAAAAAAGGGCATTTACTTATTATAGAGATGGTGCGATTTGACTCTTTTTTTTTTTTTTTTTTTTAGCCCTACCTACACCTCAGTCTTACGAGAAAGAGAGGGGGTTCGCATAGAGAGAACAAAATTAGTAAAGGAAACCCACGCTTGGGGAAGGTGAGGTGAACTAACAATTCCTTCTGTCGTGTATCCTCGATTGATGCGGCCTCAGATGCTTCAATTGTAGATTTGAGTATTGAGCGAAAGGTTACACCTACAGGATAGGTTCTGTATTACAGGCCAATCCTACTCTACTAGTACCATACCAATAGGCAGCATAGGGGAGAAAAGCACTACACCTAGAAATAGGAATCAACAAGAGAAAAACTTTGTTAGAAATTAGCCCTTTCCTGATCGGTATCAGGGCTGGGAAGAATGGTTGGGATAACAAACAACCATCAGGTTTGTACTTTGGATACCCCTATAACCATCAAAGATCGTTGAAGTGGCTAATTCCTCTAAATAGGAGGCGTTGAGAACAAAGAAATTCTTGGAGCTATCGTTTTCCTCTAGCATTAATAGAATTCATTGGTGTTAAGAAAAACCTCTTGCGGGAAGGTTGGCTAGAGATTTCTTGGAAAAATACCAGCCCCTTTCGGTTCATAATAAGATGGGACTAATTCTATTTTTATTCTATAGATTATTTCGCTTAGTACTATGTACAGAAGGGAGGAGCCGTATGAGATGAAAACCTCATGTACGGTTTTGGAACGGAGATTTTTTGAATAGAATGAACGACCGTAACGGATGTTGGCTCAATCCGAAGGAAATTATGCGGAAGCTTTGCAGAATTATTATGAAGCTACGCGACTAGAAATTGATCCCTATGATCGAAGTTATATACTCTATAATATAGGCCTTATACACACAAGCAATGGAGAGCATACAAAGGCTTTGGAATATTATTTCCGGGCACTAGAACGAAACCCCTTCTTACCGCAAGCTTTTAATAATATGGCCGTGATCTGTCATTACGTGCGACTATCTCCACTATAGAAAGAAGAAAAAAAAAAGAAAGGATCAAATTTTCTAGTAAATACTAGAAAAAGGGCTTTCTACATAGGGATCGTCAAAACAACGATTTTGCCCTATCAGCTGTAGGAAGGAAGGACACTTCACGAGAATCAAAATAGGAAGAAAGTATGGCCTATACTACTACTCTATGGATAAAGTTCCCAAATTGATAGAGAAAGCACCGTAAAGATCCATTAGTGAGCGACTGGGTCGATACAACTAAAAAAAACTGCTTACTTATCCC